CTCTAACCACATTTTCTAAACGAACCAGAGCCAATCCGAATTGATCTTGTAATAGATCCGCTACCGAACGAATACGTTTATTTTTTAAATGATTCATGTCGTTAAGCGTATCCATTCCAAATTTCATTCCAATCAAATGATCCGCAGCTGCCAAGATATCTCGCGGTAACAAAAAAGTATTGTTATGAGGTATATGAAGATTTAGTCTCTGGTTCATATTTAGTCGACCAATCCTTCCTAATTCACATCTTTGCTGAAAGAATTTTTTTTGTAATTCTTCACATAAGGATTCAGAAAATACTGGATCTCCGCCTACACAAGTAAATTGTTGATAAAACTCTAAAATAGCATTTTCTTTTGACCCAATTTTTTTTTTCTCCTTATCATTAAGGAAAGACAAGAAAATTTCAGGGTAGCACACATTCTCTAGAATTTCTTTTAGATTCAACCCCATAGCTGATGATAGAACTAGAATAGATATTTTCTGTTTCCTACTCACACGAGCCCATATTCTTGCTTTTCTATCAATCTCTAATTCTACTCTTCCTCCCCAATCTGATATTATTGTGCCGATATAGACCAAAATTCCATTATGGTCCAATTCTGACCGGTAATAAATACCGGGGCTTTGCAATATTTGATTAATCACAATTCTGTATATTCCATTTACTATAGAGGTTCCCAGGGAATTCATTAGAGGAATGTTTCCAATAAAAATGGTTTGTTCTTGCATATCCCTACTGCTTTTCCAAATTAATCCTGCGGATACATATAATTCAGAAGAATATGTAAGTGATTCATATACAGCATCTCTTTCTTTTATCAAAGGTTCTACTAATTGATATGTTTCCACAAATAATTGAAATTCTATTTCTTGATCTGTATCTTCCATTTTTGGAAACTTAGAAAGTTCTTCTGTTAAGCCCTGATCAATGAACCTACAAAATCCTTCAAATTGTATCTGATTAAATCCAGGTATTGTAGACATTCCCTCATTTCCATCTCTAAGCATTTTGAATTTCCTATTTATTGACAAAAAAATTCCATTATTGAGTCGTTCTTCATCCCATTATATGGGTCGATCTGGCAATAATGAAATTTCTATTCTGTTTACGGAATCACATAAAATTTTATCTAACTCATATATGAATATGGAATGTATGAAATATATATGAACAGGGGAATAAAGAGAATTTTCGACTCAAATTGGAATTTCCAACAAATACAACTATAAAGGAATTGAAAAATTCCACTTAACTTATTAAGTTAGACTTATGAAGTTTTGTATAGAATAACAAAAGAAAAGGTAATTCCATTTCTACCATTATTATCTTATGATATTACATGTTTTACATATTCCAATAGGATTCAATACCAGTAAAATAAGTGATCCGGATTTGATCTCTTCGATAAAATAAAGACCCAATAATCAGAAACAATATTAAAGTAGATTCTTTTAGCACTTAGCCTTATTTCGTGAATTTTTTTTTTTAGTTTTAGTTAAAAAAAAAGAGGGTTCACGCAGAAGAGATATAGATATTTTTTTTTTTCTAAGAGGTTGTTATAATACGATTGAAGCGCGGAAGAGGGCTTTATGAAACATACACAACACAGATAAAAGGATAGTTATTTATATATATGTCTATGTCTCCCCTGTTATTGCAGTTCGATTCTGGACAGCGTCGTGCTCTGGCAAAACCTCATAGAAAATCGATTCTATGAGTTATAGAAATATAAGATTTCCGATTAGATATTCGCATAAGAATTTGGGTTCTGGGGTTGACATATATATAGATTCTATGTTAGAATAGAATCTGAAAATACAGAAGAGAAAAATTTCGGTTCTGGCTGGGGTTGACATATTTGTCTACCAAAAAGACAATAAATTGATTTTTATGAGTTTATGAGGATACCTCTCTATTAAAGGAAACTCGAATACTTAATGCTTTAAGCTTTACATTATAAAAAATGCCCCTTGGTGTTCCAAAAGTACCCTTTGACTTTGACGTTAACCGTCCCGAATACGAATACCGTGAAGAAGACGAAGAGTCAACTTGGGTTGACTTATACAATGCACTTTATAAAAAGAGACAGTTGTTTTTGTTTCAAGACGTTAATAGCGAGATAGCGAATCAACTTATCAACCTTTTGCTATTTCTCGATGCGGAAAATGATATGACAGATTTTTGTCTTTATATAGACTCTCCCGGGGGATGGATACTCCCAGGTATGAGTCTTTATAATGTTATGGAGGCTGTGGAGGCGGATATACGAACAATATGCGTCGGACTGGCCGCTTCAATGGCATCTTTTATCCTGGCCGCGGGACATCCTAACAAACGTATAGCATTCCCTCACGCTGGGGTAATGCTACATCAACCTCATGCTTCTTTTTTGGAGGAGGACGACGACGACGACGCCGACGACAACGACGACAACAACGACGACGACGATAACGATGACAACAACGAAAACATCCAATTTTTGACGGAAATGAAAGAACTAATGACCGTTCAGGAAGACATCGCCAGAATTTATGCAGAAAGAACGGCTCAACCTTTAGAGGTCATACTCAAAGACCTGCAAAGCGATTCTTTTATGTCAGCAACAGAAGCCCAAGCTCATGGAATTGTTGATTTTGTAGCAACGTGGGGGCGCTGATCTTGTAGGAGTTACATAAAAAATAACTGGAATTTCATACAAATCGTGGTTGGGGTTGTTTCATATTTTATATTAACATTCTATTAATTTGAATAGAATGTTAATATAGAAATAATCCCGAATCCTCCGCATAATCATCCGGTTAGGAGCGACCTAAACCAACCCATTATGCATATGATTCATCATGCCAACTGTTAAACAACTTATTAGGAAGGCAAGACAGCCAATCAGAAATGTCAACAAAACCCCCGCTCTTAGAGGGTGTCCTCAGCGCCGAGGAATATGTACTCGGGTGTATGTGCGACTCGTTCGGATTGTGGATTGGAACAAAAGAAAGGAAACGAATTTTCCACTATTCGCGATCAATACCGATCAATAGGATAGAATGGTAAAAACCCCTTCACTATCTAATATCTAAAACACTATCTAAAAAAAAAAGATCTACCATATCCTTTTATTGTGTATCAAATTTATGGTTTCTATTAGTGAAAATTCAATCATCTCAATTTTCAAATTAAATTGTGAAAGAATTCCCCATTGGTAGCAAATGATTAGCCGTTAAGCAGGGGAAATCTTAGCTTAGGAAAAGGCCAAAAATTTATGCCTCTACTCTTGCAAGAACGGACTAACAGGGTCAGCTAATCAGCTAATCTTCATAATTAAATACCGTTACTGTATAGATAGATCTCGTTGTGAAAGATCTATTACTGGAAATTTCTGGGTAGAGCTAAAAAAGTGTGAACTGTACAAGTTAACAATAGCACCGATTAAATGATTATTAAAGGAAAAAAAGAGAGGGCTCCGGTGTATAGGGAAGACCTCACCGTTTAAGAAATAACCATAGAAACGAAGGAACCCACTATTTCTTTATCCATTTCTATTTACTACTTATTGTTATTTATTATATTATGTTATGTTTTTGTTTGATACTAGGTATTAATACAATTTCTTATTTCGAGGCGAAATGTCTAAAAAAAAAAAGAAAAAATCGTGGCTAGGAAGGTTAGAGTAGCAAAAGCTGTTGGAATTCTTATTTTATACATTGGAAGAATCTGTTTTGTTATTCTAGAAAAGTGGAAGGGAATAAAATAACTGAAAAAAAAAGAACTCAATGAATTATTCATAAAAATTTCATTTATTCAATGATCCGAATTAGACGAGGATTTATAGCTCACAAGCGTAGAACAAAAATGTGTTTTTTCGCATCAGGTTTTCGAGGGACTCATTCAAACCTTACTCGAACTATTATTCACCAAAAAATGAGAGCTTTCGTCTCGGCCCATCGGGATAGAGATAGACAAAAAAGAAATTTGCGCCGTTTGTAGATCACTCGTATAAATGCAGTAATTCGCGAAAATCCGGGATTCTATAGTTATAGGAGATTAATAAACAAGCTGTACAGAGGACAGTTGCTTCTTTTCTTAATCGTAAAATCCTTGCACAACTAGCTATAGCTATATTAAATAAGAATTGTCTTTCTATTATTTCTAATGACATCCTTAAAATAAGGAGATTCGAAGGAATCCTTCGGAATATTTTCCAGAGAATTCCTTGGAGTTGGAGAATGAATTCCGAGAAGGTAGAATAGAAATGAGTATGATAAAATATGATGATAATATGATCAAAAACATTCAATAAAAAAAGAGTTTTTCTTCTTCCAAAATTCGTTTTTTTTACACCACGACAATAAAATCTGGATTCTCGGATTTTTCGAACAAAACCTCAATTGCCGTTTGAGTTGGAATTGAAATTTGTATTTGATTGATTTTTTGTATCTTTATTCCATTGGTTTTTTGTATTTCTGGCTCTTTTTGTATTTCTGGCTCTAAGATCGGCAGGCCTATAGACCAATTTGCCTTTTTCCAATTTTCTTTCATAATTTTCATTATTAAGAAAGGGTAATAAAGATAAAATACGAGCTTGTTTTATAGCAAGAGTAATTAATCGTTGTTGTTTTAAAGTCAATCTATTCACCCGTCTAGATAATATTTTTCCTTGTTCACTAATAAATCGACTAATGAAACTTACATTTGTGTAATCAATTTGATCCCCCGTTTGGATCGGGGGCAAACGCCTACGAAAAGACCGCTTCTGCTTGGGCTTAAGAAAAAGTCGCTTGGATTTATCCATGGTTTGTTTCTCCCTTATTTTTTTATTTCGAAAATTCGATTTCGTTCGACCAGATCCGCTAATGATAATTATTTAGAATTAAGAAATCAAATTTTGATTGTTTATATTTATATATATATTTAAATATGTATTAACATATGATATATTAATATTTCATTTTTCTTCTTCTTTTGTATTTGTAAAGGTGACATCGATTCCATCTATTCCTTTATCTCTCCATGAATTGTATGTTTGTAACAATAGGGACAGAATTTTCTCAATTCCAATCGACTGGGCGTATTGTGTCGATTCTTTTGAGTAATATATCTGGAAATGCCTGTTGATTTCTTATTAACGCTGTTTCGAAGACAGCTGTTACATTCCAAAATAACCCGTACTCGGGCATCTTTATCTTTACCCTTGGCCATGATGAACCTCCTTTTGGTTTTTTTTATTCACTCAACTCTTTTCTTTGATTTTCCGATCCGAAACGACGAAGAAAGGGACAAAAAAATGGAAGTGGCTAACTCGAAATTATGAGAAATTTTATTGCAACCAATATAGTCAAAATAAGTACTACAGCGATCTTAAATTAGATTATACTAAGTATATCTAAGTGAATGTATAGAAAAAAGTGAATAAAGTGAAATGCAGGGAGTGTACAACTAACTAAATGCACTTTTTTCTACACGACGAAATACATGTCCATGTCTAATTTACATTAGAAGTTTCGATTCAAATTGCAGTACAATATTTGCATTTTAGTTAAACATCTTGTATGATACTGTTGCCCAAACCACATTTGCACTTCTGTTCTCTTAATTTAATTGAAGGTAATTTACTTTAAGCCCGCCCCCAAGTTACGAGGTTCACTGAGGGGATAATTTACTTTTATTCTTTTTCTTTTCGAACTTATTCGAATAAAAAAAGAGGGGAGGTAGTATTCACAAATATTTCATTGTATCTCTAATCTTCCTCACCCCCCGTGTTAATAACTAGAATGAAAAAAAGGGGAATGTCAACGCATCCGGGAAAAAACGATTGATCTCTATTAACAGACCTGCTAAAGAACTGAACCATAGGGTACTTATTACTGGTGCTGCGGATAGATATGTTTTTAGATTTCGCATTTAAAATCCTCCTTCTTTATTAGAATTGTAATAAAGAATTTTTATTGTAATACATAATGATAATACATATATGATTCGGTTTATATGTGATTAAAGGCCACTTTTTTTGTTTTGTACGCGAAACTCCTAATTCAATTAGAAATCCCCAAGGATTTGATAGATAAGATTTTGCTTTTCTTTTTTTAATAATTAATTATTAATTAAAAGAATAAAATACACCCCTTTCCGCCCAAACATTTGCCAAATTTATGACGAGTTTTCAATTTTATTTTTCACATGTCTAGAAGTTCATTATTATTATATGTTATATGATATGAGATAAAGAAATGACAAGATAAGTTGGGTATCTCAATCAATAAAGAAAATGAAATGCGTATATAGAAAACAATTCGGGGATTCTCTACAATGACATTGTAGGCCAATTGAAAGGGATGTAGCGCAGCTTGGTAGCGCGTTTGTTTTGGGTACAAAATGTCGCAGGTTCAAATCCTGTCATCCCTACCTATTCTTTTCCTACCTATTCTTTTTGTTTCACTTCTGAGTAATAACAAACAAAGGGTCAATTTAAATCAATTCAAATTGGACATACCTAAATCTTTAATTCAAATTGGACATACCTAAATCTTTAATTTATATTATATCTTATATGATAATATTGATAACGTAGGCATTGAAGACATGGTGGAGTTAAAAAAAAAGAATATTTTTCCGTACAGTCTTATTTTTTGTGATAAGAAAAGCGCTCTTAGTTCAGTTTGGTAGAACGTGGGTCTCCAAAACCCAATGTCGTAGGTTCAAATCCTACAGAGCGTGATTCTGTTATTGTTTTGGTAAGTCAAAAATTTTTCGGAAAAAAGAGAACAGCAATCTGAATTTGACCTCCTACTTTCTTTAATCCACAGGAGGTCAAATTAACAAGGTGTTAATTAATCAAAGGTCCAACTGATCACCACGTCTGTATTGTAAATAGGCAGTTACAAATAATCCAGCCAAAGTAATAGAAATTAGACCTAAGACGATTCCAAATAGAAAAACTTCAATCATTTGAATTTTTTTGAAAAGAAAAAAAAAAAGAGAGGTAATATCTATCCTTAAATATTAATCTATATTGCCCATAAATCTCAATAACCAAGAATTCGAAATTGACACGTTAATAAACTGAAGAATAGATGGAATACTGCAATTTTTTTTATTTCAAATAAATCGTATTTTGCTCAGACCAATAAATAGACCTGAGGTTATAGTTAAAGTTGCTAGTAGAAAACCGAAATAACTAGTTATAGTAGGCATGAAAGAACTAAATAAACTATTTTCTTTTTTTATACATATGCTTGTAAAACACTTTCCTAAGTTCAATAGTTTTTTTTAAAGATACGAAGATAAGCAAAAATACCAATTGAAGGAAGAAGTCCGATTTTCTAATTTATCAATCATTATCATCATAGATTCTAAAATAAACGACATTAACAAAAATAGAGTGATATAGATCCAAAAAGAAATCCATTTATCCTCTAGGACATCCACCTAATCTCTCATGATTCTGAATCAAACGGATTCCTTGGACAACTCTTTAACTCCTGAGAAATAAAAGAAAAAACGA